ACGCAGTTCTTCTGAATTTCGAATAGTATTCAAGATCCTCTGTTTTCGATTATCTAATAAATCACTTAATGAAAGTAGATTCTCTTTCCATTCATTTTAAAACTTCCATAATCTCTTCCCGAACCAAACATGAATCTTTCGATTCATTTGGCTCTCACGCTCATTATGATAAATTCCCATATCTTTTTTTGAATGTAATGAGCCTATCCTCTATTCTCTCTTCATATTCCAAAATAAAAATATCAAAACCAATCACTAATCCAAAACCAAAAAAGCCGGAGGACTCTTCTGACCAAACAAAAATATGTAATTGTCAGCAAAGTTGTTTCTTTTTTTTTTTCAAATCCAAAAATCCAAAAAGGTTTTCTTCCTTTATACACAATACATAGGTCGTCGATTCAGCATTGGATAAAAGGGGGGATTTAATCCCAATTTTTAGAATAAGCGGTTCAAATCATTTTATCCATATGAGTGTTCTATATCGATAAATTATTCATTTTGAAAGCATCTCTATATTACTAGTCATATAGTGGTAGAAAGAGTACCATGCTGCGTCTGGACTTCAAACGATTTAGCTTTAACCATAGTTAATGGTCCCACATTTTTGGTTGATAGAGAATCAAAGTGGATTTAACAACGAATCACGAAATGCTATGGTTCTTCCATATGATTTCTTTATTCAGAAGTCATTCGTGAGATCATGTACCTCTATTTCCTAGTTATAACATAAAAAGTACAGCTGGTTGGATCCAACCTATTCTTGAAATAAACAACTCGCACACACTCCCTTTCCAAAAAAAACCAATACCCCAAGCACTACACTTAGATTTATTAGATTTGTTGCTAAAATATCGGTATTAAACCCGAAACTCCCGGCGGACGGCCAGTGGCCCAAAGAAACGAAAGAATCGGTTACATTTTTCATATGATCTCCTCTTATAGATAGACTAAAAAAAAAGAACAGAGTTCTTTTTGTATCGCCCTGCCCCCTTTATATATATATAAATTATAAATTTGACTATTTCTAAATCGAGTCAAAAAAGATTCTATTTAGAAATGGCGAATTACCCCCTTTATTGAAACCCTTCCTAAAAGGGGGTTCCTTGGACTACGACCGGGAAGGATGAAAGCGAGTGGGTATGCTAAATTACTCATCCGCAAATCAGCCCTTCCCGTGGGTTATTTTCTCAACGAATAAGTAATTCTAGGAATGAAATCTTGATATAATTCGAAAAAGCAAATGACAGCAATAAAATATGCAAAAATTCTATTAAATTTTCTTATTTATAAGATTAAACAAAAGGATTCGCAAATAAAAGTGCTAATGCTACAACCAGGCCATAAATTGTTAAAGCTTCCATAAAAGCTAGACTAAGTAATAAAGTACCTCGTATTTTTCCCTCCGCCTCGGGCTGTCTCGCGATACCTTCTACGGCTTGACCCGCAGCAGTACCTTGACCAACTCCAGGTCCAATAGAAGCAAGCCCTACAGCCAATCCAGCAGCAATAACGGAAGCGGCAGAAATCAGTGGATTCATGATAAGTTCCTCATACAAAAAGAAGAAATGGTTAATGATACAGTCAGCCGATGAATTCTAACTTAATTATTCCATCGCTACAATTCATCCAGTCGAAGTCACTACAAACTTAAAATTGAAGTAATAATCTTATTCAAGGATCAAAACTACTTTACTTCGATATCTCTTTTTTAGTTCCTATCGACAAAGTATTTGTGAATCCGTACGACTTTCGTGCGTCCATTTCTTTGTTCCGAACCATTCTTTGAATTCTTCGATCTTTTTCTTGATTTCATCCGTTTATTCATTCAACTCACAGTCCCAGAGGATACGGAAGGACTTCTATTGGAATACCCATCGAAATTTCTAGTAGTAGGGCAAATTGAATATATCTCTAGTTCATATATAACTAGTCAATATCTAATATCACATATACATGTCTTTCTTCCATAACGTAAACCTACTCTTCATTCATCTTAGATTCAATCGGATTCGAGAATCATTCGTCGAAAAACAAGTTGACTTATAGCGTAGCAGTTTTTTACATATAATATACCCAGCACAACCCTCCTCTCCGATCCGAATCACCCTATTTTTTCTGAATCCCTTTTTTGTAAATTCTTCTTTCCCTTCCCCTTTCTTTATCATTATCCCGCATGGATACAATCTAAATGGACAAATTGCTTAGTCCGAATCATTGGATAGAAATATCATTATTTGATTGATCTAAGTTGACGCAATTTATTATTTATGAAAATTTTATTTTGTTCAATCGCTGAAGAAAATCAACTGAAAGGGGAATCGTTCTATAGAGCATACCCCCCTTTTTACTCACACGTCGTAAATCACAAGAATTCTTATTCCAATTATGATTCCGAATAGGAGATATTCGGATTGGCTGACCAACAATATAAAACGAATATCTATTCAGGAGAGAGTGGTATGATATAAGTGGACCAACCAGTAATTTTAGGAAAAAGATC